GACTTGAACAATTATAACTTGACCCGATTTTAGGTGTGGTCCGTTTTTAGCTATACATAGATTTTCACAAATCAACTGCCCCAAGCTAATTATTGGGGATCTTTCTTCACAATAATTGTGATGATAATCATGATAGAGAAAATGCCAATTCAAATTGAATTGATTCAAAATGATGTTACTGCATGGATCGGGCTTAGAAACTCTCCCATTTTCATTCATTAAATAATATTTCATTTGAATTACTTGAACGTTCTGTTTTAAATTGTCAAGCTCAAGTTGCAAATATTTAGTTACCGAGATCTGATTATAAGTTATAAACTGGTAAAATGAATATGAAGAATAATTCGCAATTTGAAGAGCTGTTCCTAAAGGGCCCAAGTAATTCCTACTTAAAATTATAGGATCGCTTTGAATTCTTTCTTTTATCACATTGTGATACTTTACATTGTTGAATGGACCCATTCGAAAACAATTAGGTGATGATAAAATTATGAAAGATTGGCATTCCTTATTTCTATTCAACAACGTACTAATAGTTCCTTGATTTTGTCTAAGTGATTGTTGAATTCTTGCCTTGAGATAAAATGGATTGATATTGGCACGCTCTGACGCATTATCATAGAGGAATCCAGAACTTGAGAAATCCTTCCTTTTTCGGCTGTACAAACTATGGGATTTCACTAAGTCAATTCGTAAGAAATATCGAATCAGACCTCTTGTACTTGCTTCAATAAAAGAAGCATGAGCCTCCTCAATAGAAGAACTTTTTTTTTCTTGGTCCCAATTCAGCGATAAACAAGTACGAATTAATAGAATACTTGGGTCAGAAATTCCCAAAACAGGTTTACCATATCCATAAAGGATATAATTAACAACTCGAAGCTGCAGGTTTTCCCTTTCCTGCAACAGATCTTGAGGGAAAAGTGTTGATAAATTTAGACCGTCTGCTATTTCATATATGATTACGGGTCGAACCAAAAAAAAAGACTTTTTCTTAGTAGGTGTAATCCGTTGGACATAGATCCAATTTTGCAACTTTTTGGATTCCTTAGAATTTTTTTTTACCGTTCCTGGTGGTATCAAGATCCCGCTGTGTCGGGAGATCTTATCGGTCTCTCCAGGAAAATGGATATCTCCAGAAAAGATTTTAAGTTCAATCTCTTTTTTTTTTTTCTCCACTCGGACCAAGCCGCCTACTCGGCTTCTTGTATTTAAAGCAATTCGTGTATCCACTCTAATGATACTATTGTTCCGTACCATTATGGAAGAAGATTCAGGTAAAATGTGTACTTCCTCGGGAATGAAAAAAAATCTATCTATTTTCATTTTGTATTTGGGCTTAAATTCTTTGACTCCTCGATATTCAATCAAATCCTCTTTTTTTAGGATTGAATGCACTCCTATAGTCCCATATCCATATTTAGTAATTCCTGAATTGTTTCTTCTGTATTGAAGATCATCGAAATAAGCAAAAATACTTTTTCGGCGTAAAATACCATTTATGGGTATTTCAATCGAGATATCGGCAGGGGACATTAGTTCTTTCTCCCGTTCTGGAATCGATTGGAATGGAATGATGAATCTATTTCTTCGCCTCTTTGCCAATAAATGATAACTCTCAGGGAGAATTGGGGGATATATGAGATTACAATGACCAGTACATATGATTCGATTATGCTCAGAATAGTCAGTAATCTTACGTTGATTTTGACCAGAAAGATCCGAACTAAAGAATCTGTATCTAACTTGATCATTATTTGCTGAAAAGCTCGAACTATATCTTCCTTCGCCAGAAACAGAAAGAGAATGAACTTGATCTTGATCCTTATGTATTGAAAAAGAGACTACACGGTATCTGCACGAACTTCCTTTTAATATCCATAAATGGCTTGTTCTTGGTAAGAGGTGGACATTACTATATGCAAATTCAGGTGTATGGTACACATCAGTACTCCAGTGAATTTCTCCTTCGGAGTCGGAATAGATATGCTTTCGGACCCTTTCTTTAAAATTCAAAGTGTATGTTCCTGCGCGAATCTCGGCAATCACTTGTTCTGATTCTACATATTGATCATTTTGAACTAAAATAAAACTTTTTTGTGGAATAGTCACGTTATATAGAATATCTTCACTTTCAATAGTTACATACAAGTCCATATAACATAGAAAAGCAGGATGCCCATGGCGTGTACGTGTGGGATGAACCAAATCCTCATTAAATTTGATTTTCCCATTAGAAGTGGCTCGTACATGTTCTGCAGTACCCCCTGTGAATACTCCGCCGGTATGAAAAGTTCGTAATGTTAGTTGAGTACCCGGCTCTCCAATAGATTGACCCGCAATAATACCTACAGCTTCTCCTAATTCAACCAGGTCGCCATGAGTAGGACTTCGGCCATAACATAAGCGACAGATCCAAGAGGTACTCCTACAAGTAAAGGGGGTTCGAAGGGATATGAATTGCGTTCGAAAGGCTATGAATCGATTGACAAGCCAAACC